TATAGGAGACGCAATCGTCGAATGAAAAAAGGAGCATTACTTTTGCTGTGTATGCTTAGGGGCCGCATATTTCTGCTTCTATATCGCAGCTGCAGCTAACTTAATTCCGGGAGGTTATGGTTTTTGGAAGGGAGCAAGTAAGGCAGGAGCAGTGAGTCAAGGTGTTACAGGAATACGCCGCAAGATAACTGGCGGGCATGAATTATAAAACAAATAAAAAATACTACAGATCATAAGATCTGTAGTATTTTTAAGGTTTCTAGATAACCTAATTACGCTGCTACTGCAGGAGCAACTAGAGCTACTGGTAAAGACTCACCAGCTGCAAGATCTAGAGGGAAGTTGTGAGCGTTACGCTCGTGCATTACTTCCATACCTAGGTTTGAACGGTTAAGGATATCAGCCCAAGTGTTGATTACACGACCTTGTGAATCTACAACTGATTGGTTGAAGTTGAAACCGTTTAGGTTGAATGCCATAGTAGCTACACCCATTGCTGTGAACCAGATACCAACTACTGGCCATGCACCTAAGAAGAAGTGAAGAGCACGTGAGTTGTTGAATGAAGCGTACTGGAAGATTAGACGACCGAAGTAACCGTGAGCTGCAACGATGTTGTAAGTCTCTTCTTCTTGACCGAACTTGTAACCGTAGTTAGCTGACTCGTTCTCAGTAGTCTCACGGATTAGAGATGAAGTTACTAATGAACCGTGCATAGCTGAGAATAGAGAACCACCGAATACACCAGCAACACCAAGCATGTGGAATGGGTGCATTAGGATGTTGTGCTCAGCTTGGAATACAAGCATGAAGTTGAAAGTACCAGAGATACCTAGAGGCATACCATCTGAGAATGAACCTTGACCGATTGGGTAGATTACGAATACTGCAGCTGCAGCTGCTACTGGAGCAGAGAAAGCAACACAGATCCATGGACGCATACCTAGACGGTAAGAAAGTTCCCACTCACGACCGATGTAAGCACATACACCAATGAAGAAGTGAAGAACAACTAGTTGGTAAGTACCACCGTTGTATAACCACTCATCAATTGAAGCAGCTTCCCAAATTGGGTAGAAGTGTACACCAATAGCGTTAGAGCTTGGTACTACAGCACCAGAGATGATGTTGTTACCGTAAAGTAGAGAACCAGCAACTGGCTCACGGATACCATCGATATCTACTGGAGGTGCTGCGATGAAAGCAATAATGTAAGCTGAGATAGCAGATAGTAGAGTAGGGAACATTAGACAACCGAACCAACCAATGTATAGTCTGTTCTCAGTTGAAGTGATCCATGCGCAGAATTGCTCCCAGAAGCTTGCGCTTTCGCGTCTTTCTAAAGTTGTAGTCATGATTAATTGTTTTTTTAAATTAGTTTTGGGTCTTAAAACCTCCCAGGATTTATATCCTGTTAATATAATTATATGTACATAAAGAGAGGTATAATATTACAGTTTTAATAATTTTTTAAAAACTAAAACATTCGTTATAAATGGCTACCTTAAAGGATACATATTAAGTTTGGAATTTACTAAACAAAAAAAATATTACAAATAACCTAGGCATTTTGTTGATACAAAATGCCTAGATTATTTAAAGTTCTAATTAGTAACGCTCGCCTTCTGGCTTAGCAGAAACAGAATAAGCTTCAAGTGTGTAAACTAGGTTACGACCTTGAACTTCTTGACGGCTTAGGCGGAAACCTGGCTCGTAAGCTGGACGCTGAACGATGAACGAAAGTACAGCAGACTCTGTACCACGTGTGTTATCAAAAGCAACACACTTCACGTAGAAGTTTGGCTTAGCTTTTTTACACATGTTGATCTCGAACAGTACAGCCGCTGGATCTTTCATATCGAAAAGAGGAAGACCCCACATTTCCCAGTAGTTGTTACGTGGGTGCGGATCATCTGTATATTCGATAGATAGAGCCCAAGACTTGTTTAAAGCATATTGAATCTGCTTAGTAATTTGCTCGTCAGTTAGGTCAGGAAGGAAAGAAAAGCATCCTTGAGTTAGTTTCATCTGTTACTCCGTAAATGAAAATTTATAAGATATTCCGGGCTAAATGCCCGGAAAATAATTTAACTTAAGACAATGTCGTAAGTTTATTAAACGTTTGCTGTTGCAGTCTCAACGAAATCTGCAGTATCTGTAGATGCATAGTTGAATGTAATATCCTTCCATAGATCTAATGCAGTTTGAAGAGGACCACAAGTCTTAGCAGCGTCTCTTAGAATTTGAGGACCTTCTGCGATATAATCACGGCCTTCGTTACGTGCTAGAACCATACACTCTAGTGCAACACGGTTAGCAGTAGCACCTGCTTGGATACCATCTGGGTGACCGATTGTACCACCACCGAACTGAAGAACTACGTCATCACCTAGGTAGTTGATTAACTGGTGCATTTGACCACAGTGGATACCACCTGAAGCAACTGGTACACACTTACGAAGTGAAGCCCAATCTTGAGCGAAGAATAAACCTTGAGGAAGGTTAACTTCAGTCTTAGTATCAAGTAGAGTGTTGTAGAAACCTTTAATCATTAGTGGATCACCTTCTAGCTTACCTACTACAGTACCTGCGTGAATGTGGTCACAACCTGACATACGCATCCACTTACAGATTACACGGAAGTTCATACCGTGGTTCTTCTGACGTGAGTAAGTTGAGTTACCCGCACGGTGAAGGTGAAGGATCACATCGTTATCACGTGACCACTTACCCATTGATTGGATAGCTGTATAACCAATTACAAGGTCAATCATTACAATAACTGAACCTAGATCTCTTGCGAAGTTAGCACGTTCGTACATATCTTCCATTGTTGCCGCAGTTGTGTTAAGGTAGTGACCTTTAACTTCACCAGTTAGACAAGCTGCATGGTTAACACCTTCCATTGAGTAAAGGAAACGCTCACGGTAACGCATGAATGGCTGTGAGTTAATGTTCTCATCATCCTTAAGGAAGTCTAGACCACCTTTTAGACCTTCGAATACTACACGACCATAGTTCTTACCAGAAAGACCTAGCTTAGGCTTAACTGTTGCACCTAGAAGTGGACGACCGAACTTATCCATACGCTCACGCTCAACAACAACACCTGTTGCAGGACCTTGGTAAGTCTTAAGTAGAGCTACAGGGAAACGCATATCTTCAAGACGAAGAGCCTTTACAGCCTTGAAACCGAAGATGTTACCAATAATTGATGCTGTTAAGTTAGCAAGTGATCCTTCCTCAAATAGGTCGATATCATATGCGATGTAACAGAAGTAAGTATCAGCAGCACTTGGAACTGGATCAACACGGAAAGCTTTAGCACGGTAAAGATCACATGCAGTTAAAAGATCTGTCCATACTACAGTCCATGTAGCAGTAGAAGACTCACCTGCTAGTGCAGCAGCCGCTTCAACTGGATCTACACCTGGTTGAGGTGTACAACGGAATAGTGCTAGGATATCAGTATCCTTGATTACATATTCTGGATCCCAGTAACCCATTTTAGCGTAAGGGATTACACCAGATTCATAACGTTCACTCTTAATACGAGTACGTGATTCAACAGCTTGAGACATGACAACCTCCTTGGTTTAAGATGTATGCTTATATAATTGCTAGATTATACATTCCAAAAAGGAATAGTAAGAAGTAAAATAGACTTTTCTAATTTTCTTTAATCTTACTAATAAGATAACATCAAGCTACGATGAAAATGTATAAACTTTTGTTATATTAAATATTACATTTAGTAATGTAACGACAAACCCGCCAATAAATAGCAGTTAATAGATGAAAACTATAGTTTTACCTTAAAACAAGATGCTAACAAAAATCTAAATTCTCAATTTTACTCCTAAATCTTGACGAATGGCTCGCTTTGAGGATATCATTATATACAAATCTTGTTTGGTAAAGATTGTTTTTGCGGGTATAGTTTAGTGGTAGAACCTTAGCCTTCCAAGCTAATGATGAGAGTTCGATTCTCTCTACCCGCTTTTATTAAGTTCCAATTTAATTTCAATAATAGTAACTTTAAAAAAGTAAACCCTGCAGTGTAAATTTTTTACACTGCAGGGTTTACTTTTTTTGTTCTTCTAAAATTTATGAAAAACTGCTTAATGTGAATTTAAGCAAATTTACCAGTTGTTGATGCAATAACAAATGGAGCAAACGTAAAGATAAAGCCTACTGTGAAGTGAGCTAAACCAACTAATCGTGCTTGAACAATTGAAAGTGCAACTGGCTTATCTCGCCATTTAACTAAGTTTGCAATTGGTGTACGCTCATGAGCCCAAACTAGAGTCTCGATAAGCTCTTGCCAATAACCACGCCATGAGATTAAGAACATGAAACCTGTTGCCCAGATTAAGTGTCCAAATAAGAACATCCAAGCCCAAACAGCTTGTGCATTCATTCCAAAAGCGTTATAACCATTAATTAATGGAGATGAGTTTAACCAAAGGTAGTCACGAAGCCAACCCATAATATAAGTTGAAGATTCGTTAAATGCAGCAGCATTACCACCCCAAACTGTTAGATGTTTCCAGTGCCAGTAGAATGTTACCCAACTAATTGTGTTTAACATCCAGAACATAGCTAAATAGAAAGCATCCCAAGCGGAAATATCACATGTACCACCACGGCCTGGACCATCACATGGGAAACTATAACCAAAATCTTTTTTATCTGGCATAAGCTTCGAACCACGAGCATCTAACGCACCTTTTACAAGGATTAATGTAGTTGTGTGTAGACCTAGAGCAATCGCATGGTGTACTAAGAAATCACCAGGCCCAATAGTTAAAAATAGTGAATTTTTACCACTATTAATTGCTTCCATCCATCCTGGTAGCCAAATTTTACTACTTGCTACACTCGCTGCACTTGTCGAAGACGAAAGTAGAACATCGAATCCATATAAAGCTTTTCCAGATGCAGCTTGAATAAACTGAGCAAAAACTGGTTCAAATAGAATTTGTTTTTCTGGTGTTCCAAACGCAACACACACATCATTATGAATATATAAACCAAGCGTGTGGAAACCTAAAAATAGTGATACCCAACTTAAGTGAGAAATAATAGCTTCTTTATGTTGAAGCATTCTTGCTAACACATTGTCTTTATTAACTTCTGGATCATAATCACGCACGAAGAAAATTGCACCGTGCGCAAAAGCTCCAACCATTAAGAATCCAGCGATGTATTGATGGTGAGTATAAAGAGCAGCTTGCGTTACATAATCTTTTGCCATAAAAGCATAAGAAGGTAATGCATACATGTGTTGTGCCACTAAAGATGTTGCTACACCTAATGAAGCTAAAGCTAATCCTAATTGCATGTGTAAACTATCCGTAATTGTTTCGAATAGACCACGGTGACCTGCCCCTAGACGACCTTTAGGCGGTACATGTGCATCAAGGATTTCTTTCATGCTGTGACCAATACCCCAGTTTGTACGGTACATATGTCCCGCAAAGATAAACACAACTGCAATCGCTAAATGGTGGTGAGCAATATCTGTTAACCACATTGATTGAGTTTGAGGGTGGAAACCACCTAGGAAAGTTAAAATTGCTGTACCAGCTCCTTCACTTGTACCAAAAATATGCTGTGCTGTATCTGGGTTTTCAGCATATAATCCCCAGTTCCCAGTAAAGAAAGGCGTTAATCCTTCTGGGTGAGGTAATGTAGACGTAAAGTTATTCCAACGAATATGCTGACCGCGTGATTCTGGAATTGCTACGTGAATTAGGTGTCCAGACCAAGCTAATGAACTAACACCGAATAAACCTGATAAGTGGTGATTTAAACGAGACTCGTTATTTTTAAACCATGCAATACCTGGTCGGAATTTTGGTTGTAAATGTAACCAACCAGCAAAAAGTAATGTTGTTGATAAGACTAAAAGACCAAGTGCACCGAAGTACAGATCTTCATTTGTTCGCATACCAACTGTATACCACCAGTGATATACACCTGAAGTCGCGATGTTCACCGGGTAAGAAACACCCCCTCTTGTGAAAGCTTTAATAGCAGATTGACCAAAGTGCGGATCCCAAATCGCGTGTGCAATTGGTTTTACCTTTAATGGATTTAGAACCCATTGCTGGAAGTTACCTTGCCACGCTACATGGAATAAGTTACCTGAGGTCCATAAGAATATGATGGCTAGATGCCCAAAGTGGGACGCGAAAATCTTTTGATATAGATTTTCTTCTGTCATACCATCATGACTCTCCAGATCGTGAGCAGTTGCGATACCGTACCAGATTCTTCTGGTTGCGGGATCTTGCGCAAGTGCCTGACTAAACTTAGGAAATTTAGTAGCCATAATTGTTAATTATCCTTTTCTATTTTAATTTAACCTACTGAAATAATTCTCGCTAGGAAGAATGACCAAGTAGTACCAATCCCACCTAGAAGATAGTGGGCTAAACCAACTGCTCTACCTTGTGTGATACTTAAAGCACGAGGCTGAATAGCAGGAGCAAGCTTAAGTTTGTTATGAGCCCAAACAACTGATTCAATCAGCTCTTGCCAGTATCCACGACCACTAAATAGGAACATTAGACTAAATGCCCAAATAAAGTGTGCACCTAGGAAAATGATTCCGTATGCCGATAATGCTGAACCATAAGATTGGATTACTTGAGAAGCTTGAGACCATAAGAAGTCACGAAGCCAACCATTAATTGTAAGCGCACTATTTGCGAAGTTACCACCTGTAATATGCGTAATTTTACCCTTCTCAGAGATTGTTCCCCATACATCGGATTGCATTTTCCAGCTGAAGTGGAAGATAACAACTGAAATACAGTTATACATCCAGAATAAACCTAAGAAAATGTGATCCCAAGCTGAAACTTGACATGTACCACCACGCCCTGGACCATCACATGGGAAACGGAATCCTAAATTTGCTTTATCAGGAATTAAACGCGAACTACGAGCAAATAATACACCTTTTAATAAAATTAGTACTGTTACGTGAATTGTAAACGCATGAATATGGTGAACTAAGAAATCTGCTGTTCCTAATTGAATAGGCATCATCGCAATCTTTCCGTTAACCGCAACAACATCACCACCGAACGCATAACTTGCTGTTGCAAGAGAGTTTGGTGCTGTATTACCCGGAGCTAATGTGTGTAAAGATTGTACCCACTTAGCGAAAATAGGTTGTAGTTGAATTGCTTTATCAGAGAACATATCCTGCGGACGACCTAATGCACGCATTGTATCGTTGTGAATATATAATCCGAAACTGTGTGTACCAAGGAAAATACAAACCCAGTTTAGGTGTGAAATAATTGCATCACGGTGACGTAAAACGCGGTCTAATAAGTTGTTGTACGACTGAACCGGGCTGTAGTCACGAACCATAAAGATTGCACCATGCGCTGCTGCCCCACAAACACAGAAACCTCCAATCCACATATGGTGTGTAAATAAAGATAGCTGAGTTGGGTAATCAACTGCAATATAAGGGTATGGCGGCATTGCGTACATGTGGTGCGCAACGATAATACTTAATGAGCCCATCATAGCTAAGTTAATTGCTAATTGAGCGTGCCACGACGTAGTAAGAATTTCATAAAGACCTTTGTGTCCTTCACCTGTTAATGGACCTTTGTGCGCTTCTAAAATTTCTTTCATGCTGTGACCAATACCCCAGTTTGTACGGTACATGTGCCCCGCAAAAATAAACAGTACGGCAAGTGCTAAATGGTGGTGTGCTGTATCACTCAACCATAAACTTCCAGTGATTGGGTTTAATCCTCCTTTAAATGTTAAGAAGTCCGAATACTCACCCCAGTTTAATGTAAAGAATGGTAATAGACCTTTCTTAAAACTTGGGTATAACTGAGCCATTAAATCTTGATTAAATAAAAGCTCGTGTGGTAATGGAATTTCTTGAGGTGCTACCCCAGCATCTAAAAGCTTATTAATTGGTAAACTAATGTGAATTTGGTGACCTGACCAAGATAAACAACCAAGCCCAAGTAAACCTGCTAAATGGTGATTCATCATTGATTCTACATTTTGGAACCATTCTAGTTTAGGTGCAGCTTTATGGTAGTGGAACCAACCTGCAAAAACCATTAGAGCCGACATCATAAGACCACCCATTGCAGTCCAATAAAGCTCCGTTTCATTTGTAATTCCAGAGGCACGCCACATTTGGAAAACACCGGATGTAATTTGAACACCTGAGAATCCTCCACCAACATCGCCATTTAGAATTTCTTGCCCAACTACAGGCCATACAACCTGCGCACTTGGCTTAATACTTGTTGGGTTTAGTAACCATGCGGAATAGTTAGAGAATCGCGCGCCATGGAAATATGCCTGACTAACCCATAAGAAAATAATTGCTAATTGACCAAAATGAGCACTGAAGATTTTACGTGAAATATCTTCAAGTGAACTTGTTTGGCTATCAAAATCGTGTGCATCTGCGTGAAGATTCCAAATCCACGTTGTAGTTTTGGGACCTTTAGCTAACGTACGAGAAAAGTGTCCTGGTTGCGCCCATTTTTCAAATGAGGTAGCTACAGGGTCTTTATCCACTATAACTCTTACTTTGCTAGCTTCTAGTTCTTTAGAGCCAACTTTCATTTTTTCTCTCCTGTTATGAGATTTCTAAATAAGAAACCTTAAATATTAATTAGGTCTCTAAATATATATTTTAATTACAATATAATTTGTAATTTCTATTTTAGATACAAAAGTCTTAAACCTTTGCAAAAGTTAATATTTTAATATCTGTTAATTTAACACATGGATACAGGCCCACAATAAAAAACTGTGGGCCCATCCTTTAACGCTTTTAAAAGCAGTAATTCTTAGAAGAAACCAAGTGTTAAAGCTTGTGTGATTGGCATTGTTGCACCAATGCCAAGCCAGAAAGCTGTAAATGTTCCAAAAAGGAATACTAATGATGCTACTGGACGGCGGAATGGATTTTGAAATTTGTTTACATTTTCAATAAATGGAACAGTAATTAAACCAATTGGAACTGCCGCCATAGATAAAACACCAAGTAATTTATTCGGAATTACTCTTAATAGATTAAATGTTGGGAAGAAGTACCACTCTGGTAAAATTTCTAATGGAGTCGCGAATGGATCAGCCTTTTCACCTAATGGCGTTGGCTCTAAAACCCCTAAACCAATACAACATGCAATTGTACCTAAGATACAAACTGGGAAGATGTATAGTAGATCGTTTGGCCATGCTGGTTCACCATAATAATTATGGCCCATACCTTTCGCTAACTTAGCACGAAGTTTTGGATCAGCTAGATCCGGTTTTTTTAAAATAGACATAAGTATAGTTATTAAATTAATATAGAATGTTTCTGTATTTCTGTTACTAACTTTTATTAACTGAAAAAGCATTAGGCTTAATTTATAGAGGCCCTGAAATCCCTTGCTTACGAATCATTACGAAGTGCGTTAGCATTAAAACTGCTGCTACAACGGGTAATACGAAAGTATGGGCACTATAGAAACGCGTCAATGTTGATTGACCTACACTTACACCACCACGTAAAACTTGTACAATTAAACCACCAACAATTGGTACGGCATCTGGTACACCTGTTACAATCTTACAAGCCCAGTAGCCTACCTGATCCCAAGGTAATGAATACCCAGTTACACCAAATGATACAGTTACTGATGCTAATAAAACACCAGTTACCCATGTTAATTCACGTGGCTTTTTAAAACCACCTGTTAAATATACTCGACAAACATGAAGAATCATGTTTAAAACCATCATACTCGCTGACCAACGGTGCACAGATCTAATTAACCATCCGAAGTTCACTTCAGTCATTAAATATTCAACCGATGCAAATGCTTCTGTAACCGTAGGACGGTAGTAGAATGTCATTGCGAAACCTGTTGCAACTTGTACAATAAAACAAGTTAAAGTGATCCCGCCAAGACAATAAAAAATATTTACGTGTGGGGGAACATATTTGCTGGTAATATCATCAGCAATCGCCTGAATCTCAAGACGTTCCTGGAACCAATCGTATACACTACTCATAATTTCTTACTCTAAAAGAATGTTTTTAAAACACGTTTAAGCAACTTGAGGTAATAAAAATATTACTTTTATTATACCTTATATTATTAATTAAGACTTAGACATTGTGTTATTTTCCCAAGAGGCCCCCCTCTAAGTATCGTCACCGCTATAATCTTTCACTATCGAGTTCGAAATGGATCGATGTGGAGCTACTACGCTATAAAACGTCTAAGCCAAAAATTGAAATTTTTATAGTTACAAATAAGTAAAGCCATCGGTCTATTAGTATATCTCAGCTAAATACATTACTGCACTTACACCTGATACCTATCAAACGGCTAGTCTTGCCGTGACCTTAACCATTTTAAATGGTAAGAGTACTCATCTTGAGGTGGGCTTCCCACTTAGATGCTTTCAGCGGTTATCCTTACCGTACATGGCTACCCAGCGTCTACCGTTGGCACGATAACTGGCACACCAGAGGTACGTCTCTCCCGGTCCTCTCGTACTAAGAAGAGATCCTCTCAATACTCTAACGCCTACACCGGATATGGACCGAACTGTCTCACGACGTTCTGAACCCAGCTCGCGTGCCGCTTTCATGGGCGAACAGCCCAACCCTTGGGACGTACTACCGCCCCAGGATGCGACGAGCCGACATCGAGGTGCCAAACCTCCCCGTCGATATGAACTCTTGGGGGAGATCAGCCTGTTATCCCTAGAGTAACTTTTATCCGTTGAGCGACGGCCCTTCCACTTGGTACCGCCGGATCACTAAGGCCGACTTTCGTCTTTGTTCGACTTGTAGGTCTCACAATCAAGCTTCCTTATGCCTTTACACTCTTCGACTGATTTCCGACCAGTCTGAGGAAACCTTTGCACGCCTCCGTTACCTTTTAGGAGGCGACCGCCCCAGTCAAACTGACCACCTGAGACTGTTCCCTAACCGGATAACGGTATAGGGTTAGAATCCTAGCTTTATTAGAGTGGTATCTCACCAATGGCTCAAATTCCCCCGCAAGGAAATTTTCAACGCCTCCCACCTATCCTGCGCAAATAAAGCCCGGAGCCAATCTCAAGCTACAGTAAAGCTTCATAGGGTCTTTTTGTCCAGGTGCAGGTAGTCCGCATCTTCACAGACAAGTCTATTTCGCCGAGTCTCTCTCCGAGACAGTACGCAGATCGTTACACCTTTCGTGCGGGTCGGAACTTACCCGACAAGGAATTTCGCTACCTTAGGACCGTTATAGTTACGGCCGCCGTTCACCGGGGCTTCAGTCGCGAGCTTCGTCAAAGACTAACAAGCTTCCTTAACCTTCCGGCACTGGGCAGGTGTCAGCCCCCATATATCGTCTTACGACTTTGCGGAGACCTGTGTTTTTGATAAACAGTCGCCAGCGTCTGGTTCTTGCAGCCCGTTTAAGGGCACCTCTTCTCCCGAAGTTACGAGGCCATTTTGCCGAGTTCCTTAGAGAGAGTTATCTCGCGCCCCTTAGTATTCTCTACTTACCCACCTGTGTCGGTTTAGGGTACAGGTATTTATTGCTTATGGTAGTTAGGGCTTTTCTTGGAAGTATGACATCAACCAGTTCAGTGTCTTAACACTTTCCTATTCATATCTCAGCTCAGAACGTTTTCACCGTTCCTCAACACCTTGAATACTTAAACCGATAACCAACATTCGGCTGGTCTAGCCTTCTCCGTCCCCCTTTACCAACAATAAACAGTACAGGAATATTAACCTGTTATCCATCGATTACGCTATTAGCCTCACCTTAGGACCTGACTCACCCTCCGCGGACGAGCCTTCCGGAGGAACCCTTGGGTTTTCGGGGCATTGGATTCTCACCAATGTTTTCGCTACTCAAGCTAACATTCTCACTTCTACCTTGTCCACGCCCGCTTCCGCTAACGCTTCAAACTAATGTAGAACGCTCCCCTACCGATGTTTTAACATCTTACAGCTTCGGCAAATTACTTAGTCCCATTCATTTTCGGCGCAGGAGCACTCGAACAGTGAGCTATTACGCACTCTTTAAAGGATTGCTGCTTCTAGGCAAACCTCCTGATTGTCTATGCACTCCCACCTCCTTTATCACTTAGTAATTATTTAGGGGCCTTAACTGGTAATCTGGGCTGTTTCCCTCTTGACATTGAAGCTTATCCCCCAATGTCTCACTAACTAATTAAACATTTTAGTATTCAGAGTTTGCCTTGATTTGGTACCGCTCTCGCAGCCCGCACCAAAACAGTAGCTTTACCCCTAAAAAGAAATATTAGTCGCTGCGCCTCAACGCATTTCGGGGAGATCCAGCTAGCTCCGGATTCGATTGGAATTTCACCCCTAACCACAACTCATCCGCTGTTTTTTCAACAACAGTCGGTTCGTACCTCCACTTAGTGTTACCTAAGCTTCACACTGGCCATGGTTAGATCATCCGGGTTCGGGTCTGTAAACTATGACTTAACGCTCTTATCAAGCTCGCTTTCACTCTGGCTCCAATATTTTCTTATTTTAACCTTGCCATAGCCTACAAGTCGCCAGCTCATTCTTCAACAGGCACGAAGTCGAGCGTTAAGTCGCTCTTCTACTGCTTGTAAACTTACGATTTCATGTTCTATTTCACTCCCCTCCCGGGGTTCTTTTCACCTTTCCCTCACGGTACTGGTTCACTATCGGTTATTCAGGAATATTTAGTCTTACGAGGTGGTCCTCGCAAATTCAAAAGGGGTTTCACGTGTCCCTTCCTACTTGGGATACAATTTAAAGCTATAATAGTTTTCGAATACGAGACTTTCACTCTCTTTGGTGCAGTATTCCAGCTGCTTCACCTAACTTATTGACTTTATTAACATTGTCCCACAACCCTCTAAAAAATAGAGTTTAGACTGGTCCCATTTCGCTCGCCGCTACTCAGGGAATCGCTTTTGCTTTCTTTTCCTCTAGTTACTAAGATGTTTCAATTCACTAGGTTTGCTCTTTCTTCTTTATGAATTCAAGAAGTAGTTCATGAAGTTTCCTTATTCGGGAATTTTCGGATCAAAACTTGCTTCCAGTTCCCCGAAACATTTCGTTGGTAGCCACGCCCTTCATCGCTTCTGAACACCAAGGTATCCGTCGTAAGCTCTTATTCGCTTGACTTTTTTGACTATAAAAATTTTCAATTTAAATTTTGTTTTTCTGTTTGTGGAGATAAGCGGATTCGAACCGCTGACATCTGCCGTGCAAAGGCAGCGCTCTACCAACTGAGCTATACCCCCGTGATGGGCCATCCAGGACTTGAACCTGGGACCTCACCCTTATCAGGGGTGCGCTCTAACCACCTGAGCTAATAGCCCAAAAATAGATTAAAAAATTGTGTGAGTTAAACTAGTAAAATGTTGATATTAACCTCGAGTTAATTTCATATATCCCTAAAAGGAGGTGATCCAGCCGCACCTTCCAGTACGGCTACCTTGTTACGACTTCACCCCAGTCACTAGCCCTACCTTAAGCGCCGCCCTCCGAATGGTTAGGCTAACGATATTGGGTATGACCAGCTCCCATGGTGTGACGGGCGGTGTGTACAAGGCCCGGGAACGAATTCACCGCTGTATAGCTGACCAGCGATTACTAGCGATTCCAACTTCATGCAGGCGAGTTGCAGCCTGCAATCCGAACTTAGACGAAGTTTACGAGATTAGCTAGCCTTCGCAGGTTTGCGACTCTTTGTCTTCGCCATTGTAGCACGTGTGTGGCCCAGGGCATAAGGGGCATGCTGACTTGACGTCATCCTCACCTTCCTCCGGTTTGTCACCGGCAGTCTCTCTAGAAATCCCAATAAATTGGCAACTAAAAATGAGGGTTGCGCTCGTTGCGGGACTTAACCCAACATCTCACGACACGAGCTGACGACAGCCATGCACCACCTGTATCTACATTCCCGAAGGCACTCTTTCGTTTCGAAAAGATTTGTAGTATGTCAAGCCCTGGTAAGGTTCTTCGCGTTGCATCGAATTAAACCACATGCTCCACCGCTTGTGCGGGCCCCCGTCAATTCCTTTGAGTTTCACCCTTGCGAGCGTACTCCCCAGGCGGGATACTTAACGCGTTAGCTAAGATACTGCACAAATTGCGCAACATCTAGTATCCATCGTTTACGGCTAGGACTACAGGGGTATCTAATCCCTTTTGCTCCCCTAGCTTTCGCCTCTGAGTGTCAGTAATGGTCCAGTAGAGCGCTTTCGCCGCCGGTGTTCTTTCTAATATCTACGCATTTCACCGCTACACTAGAAATTCCCTCTACCCCTGCCATACTCAAGTCTAGTAGTTTCCATTGCTTTCCCAGGGTTAAGCCCTGGTCTTTAACAACAGACTTACTAAACAACCTACAGGCGCTTTACGCCCAATGATTCCGGATAACGCTTGCATCCCCCGTATTACCGCGGCTGCTGGCACGGAGTTAGCCGATGCTTATTCCTCAAGTACCGTCAGAACTTCTTTCTTGAGAAAAGAGGTTTACAGACCAAAATCCTTCATCCCTCACGCGGTATTGCTCCGTCAGGCTTTCGCCCATTGCGGAAAATTCCTCACTGCTGCCTCCCGGAGGAGTCTGGGCCGTGTCTCAGTCCCAGTGTGGCTGATCGTTCTCTCAAACCAGCTACTGATCGTGGCCTTGGTAAGCCGTTACCTCACCAACAAGCTAATCAGGCGTGAGCTCATCCTTAGGCAGTTGAAACTATTTCACCTCTCGGCATATGAAGACTTAGCTACCGTTTCCAGTAGTTATTCTTCTCCTAAGGGCAGATTCTCACGTATTACGCACCCGTTCGCCACTAGAGTTAAAAACTCTCGTTCGACTTGCATGTGTTAAGCATACCGCCAGCGTTCATCCTGAGCCAGGATCAAACTCTCCATGGTATTCTTTATATCTGTTCAATAATTAAATTTTTAATCTGTNTAGATACTAACAG